ATACAAAAGTTCAGTCTCTTCTCATGAATTGGTGAATTAGACAGTATTTTTTTGTACAAAATAAAAATCTTCATAAATTTCATCGTAAAGGTGAAATACTTAATACAAATAAAAATATGGGAGAGATAAAAAAGATGCAGGGTCGTTTGTCTGCTTGGCTAGTCAAGCATGGGCTAATTCATAGATCTTTGGGCTTTGATTACCAAGGAATAGAGACTTTACAAATAAAGTCCGAGGATTGGCATTCTATTGCTGTTATTTTATATGTATATGGTTACAATTATCTCCGTTCCCAATGCGCCTATGATGTAGCACCCGGCGGGCTGTTAGCTAGTGTATATCATCTTACGAGAATAGAGTATGGTGTGGATCAACCAGAAGAGGTATGCATAAAAGTATTTGTCTCAAGGAGTAATCCTAGGATTCCGTCTGTCTTCTGGGTTTGGAAAAGTGTGGATTTTCAAGAACGAGAATCTTATGATATGTTGGGAATCTCTTATGATAATCATCCACGCTTGAAACGTATCTTAATGCCTGAAAGTTGGATAGGATGGCCCTTACGCAAGGATTATGTTGCTCCCAATTTTTATGAAATACAAGATGCTCATTGAAGGATAAGAAACTAATTTCCTCTTATACAATTTCACATATTCAAGGATTCTACGTTCTGTTCTAGATTAACCAGAATAATGGAAGTCCCCTTTGTATTTGGGAATTCTATGTAGGCTAACAAAAAAAAAGACAATGAGGGATTTGTTGGTATTCTCACATCCCATTTATTTGGTTTGAAGAATATTGGATTCTATTTATTTGTATCTCTTGTGTATTTCAATTCTTCTAGATGCGATTTCAACCAACTACATTAACCCCTTGAATATGTCTTTTGAATATATATGAAGTATTAACATTCTTTTTGAACAAGAGGAGAAATAAAAAAGATGAAGAAATAGAATCTAATTCTTTTAGATACCTTATCTAAAAAATTCTACCCATCTATTTTATAGATGGGATATATCTCGCTGAAGTGGAAAACAATATGTATTTATTATGATCTAAACTATAAATATGAATGTCGATTCATATCAATTAATTTATAGAAGAGGGACTTATACAAATTAATCATGTGCCAGGAACCAGATTTGAACTGGTGACACGAGGATTTTCAGTCCTCTGCTCTACCAGCTGAGCTATCCCGACCAGTCCCAATGTAGCATCCTCATTTTATGAGAAAAAGGGGGTCTATGTCAATTAAAAGAAGGAAGGGGGATTACAAAGTTTTATCTAGGTACTAGAATTTCTTGGATCTTAAAAAAGAGTACTTTGTAAGTTTCAGTATGAGTAGTTATATCGATTGTAAACCATTCAAATGGGTATTTCTTGCTCATTTATATGTATATCATAAATAACACAAGATTTGTGATAAGAAAAGGGCTTTTCCGTCCAGATTGATTTCTAAGAGAATAGAGTAAATGAATAAGGTATTTTGAACCGCTAACGAAAAGGGGATAGGATAAATAGTTGGGGGATCAAATATATTTTTTGGGGATAGAGGGACTTGAACCCTCACGATTTTTAAAGTCGACGGATTTTCCTCTTACTATAAATTTCATTGTTGCCGACATTGACATGTAGAACGGGACTCTATCTTTATTCTCGTCCGATTAATCAATTCTTGAAAAGATCTATCAGACTATGGAGTGAATCATTTGATCAATGAATATTCGATTCTTTCTTCAATGTGGAATCTATTCTCTTCCGTTTTCATATAAAAAATACAGATTCAGTCGAGTCGTCATTAATCATTTGATATAGTATTCAATACGTATATATACGTTTATCCTTCACTTTATACTTTCGGAATTTTCGATGGAAAGATTTCTCTACTAATGCAGCCAACTCCATTTGTTAGAACAGCTTCCGTTGAGTCTCTGCACCTATCCTTTTTTCACCTTTGGTTTCGGAAAATGGGATTTGGCTCAGAATTGCCCCTTTTTATTAATTCCAGGGTTTCTCTGAATTTGAAAGTTATCACTTAGTGGGTTTCCATACCAAGGCTCAATTCAATTAAGTCCGTAGCGTCTACCGATTTCGCCATATCCCCTTCCTTTTGGTTTGAGATTAAAATTTCATTGTGATGTCGTTGCTTTTTTTCTTTCCTTTATTTTATACTGAAATCGTTGAATGCATTAGATACCGATTCCTATCTTGAAAAAGTGTTTTCTTTTTTTTTTATTTCTTATCTATCTTCTATAAGAGACCCCCATTTGGTCCAATCCAATATGATTTTATCATTTCTGTATCCCCAATTCAATATAGATTAATATATATCTTAGATATATATATCTCCCTGTCAGCTTTCCAATGCAATTTTGAATAGTTGAACGGTCGATTCTTTTTTTGTCGTCTTAATTTTCGCCTTTATGGTTTATTTACTTTACATTACAACATTACATCTTTATGAATGAAAGCGGAGAATGTCTCATTAGTTAGAACTAATCATTCCTAATTAGAAATATATGATTATGATATAGAATCAAATAATATAAATATATAAATATATATAGAAGTATAAAAAAAGAATTCCAAATGCCATTTGGATTCAAAAATGAAAAATTTAACTAATTTAACTATCTAAAACTATTTACTATCTAATAGTAGATGATAATTCGAATTTAATCGAGTGATAAAAAAATCGAAATTCTATATCGCTATATTAATCGTTGTGCTCTATAATATTCAATAATTTATTTGAAATCCTATTTTATTCTTTTCTAGATCCAGATCGATTATGCATAGATAAGAAGTAATAGTTACTAACTAAGATTCTAATAGTTTATGAAATTCCTATCCATAAAAAATGGATATGAGCCCGCTTAGCTCAGAGGTTAGAGCATCGCATTTGTAATGCGATGGTCATCGGTTCGATTCCGATAGCCGGCTTTCCTATTTATTCAAATTTTTACGTAATTGATAATGTCTCAAAGAATATTAAATAAAAGGGTGTCGTCCGCCTTTTCCAAAAGCCATCAATTTCTAATTTATTAAGTTATAAGAATAAGACCTTCCAACTATGTCAGGAAGGGGATATCCTTTTCTATAATAGAAAAATAAATAAAAAGGAGTGTGGATATTTATCCAATTCATCTCATTCTTTTTTATAGTACACAAGCATGCGATTTCAATAAACTTCGCTTCATTTAGTTCAGTTTTGTTTTAGTTTAGGTTTTAAAAAATAAAAATTGAATAAATAAAATAGAAAAAAGAATTAAATTCATTCAAAATAAGAATAAGGAGTCTTTATGTCGCGTTACCGAGGACCTCGTTTCAAAAAAATACGCCGTCTGGGATCTTTACCAGGACTAACTAATAAAAAGCCTAGAGCTGGAAATGATCTTAGAAACCAATCACGTTCGGTAAAAAAATCTCAATATCGTATTCGACTAGAAGAAAAACAAAAGTTGCGTTTTCATTATGGTCTTACAGAACGACAATTACTTAAATATGTTCGTATCGCCGGAAAAGCCAAGGGGTCAACAGGCCAAGTCTTACTACAATTACTTGAAATGCGTTTGGATAACATCCTTTTTCGATTGGGTATGGCTTCGACTATTCCTGCAGCCCGTCAATTAGTTAACCATAGACATATTTTAGTTAATGGTCGTATAGTAGATATACCAAGTTATCGCTGCAAACCCCGAGATATTATTACGGGGAAGGATGAACAAAAATCCAGAGCTATGATTCAAAAATCTCTGGATTCATCCCCTCAAGAGGAATTGCCAAGCCATTTGATCCTTCACCCATTCCAACATAAAGGATTAGTCAATCAAATAATAGATAGTAAAGGGGTCGGTTTGAAAATAAATGAATTGTTAGTCGTAGAGTATTATTCTCGACAGACTTAAACCTAACTAAACTAAATAAAATAAGGGTTTGGACATTTTTCTGCCCTTTCGTCAAAGTAAATTAACCTAAGGTTAAGTAAGAAAATTCGGGTTTGACCTGAATTTTCTCGCTTTTATTTATCATAGACCGAAGGAATATTTTCATTCCTTCTTTACTCTTGATAGTTACAGCATTTTCTTTTCTAGTATTTTATGTGTCACAACAATTAGGAATAGGGAATCTATAGAAAAGAAAAGTCTAATAGTTGGAATAGTGTTATTCATTTCCCATTATTCTTAGTCAAATCGGTAAATTAAAACGGAAAGAGAGGGATTCGAACCCTCGGTAAACAAAAGCCTACATAGCAGTTCCAATGCTACGCCTTGAACCACTCGGCCATCTCTCCTATATAATGATTATGATCCCAAACCGAGTGAATGACGAGTCATTCATATTAATAATAGATTATTGTATCTAATAATAGATTATTGTATAGGTACGACTAATCTATTTTCACTATAAAAATCGAAAATTTTTCATCATAGGACGATTAGTCGATCTTTTTTCTTCTTTGGATCATAATTCCATGAAATTGAAGAAATTGACATAGTTCTTTTCGTTGATATGTTATACTACTACAATTGTAGTCCATTTGGATGAAATCTAATCGGGTTCAAATAGTTCTTATTGATTCCTGTCAAAAAAAGGAAGAATTGGAAGAAAGGAAAGGGTTCATATCTTTTTTTTAATAAATTTGTTTTTATGTTATTTCGTACTGTACAATTCTTTCCTTTAGTGGGATCATTTTCTTGCGAGAGGTTATGAGAAGAATTATAGAATGGATTGCTACCTATGCCTAGATCACGAATAAATGGAAATTTTATTGATAAGACCTTTTCAATTGTAGCCAATATCTTATTACGAATAATTCCGACAACTTCAGGAGAAAGAGAGGCATTTACCTATTACAGAGATGGTGCGATTTGATTCTTTTTTCTTTATTTTCATATTGATTCATTTCTATCAGTCTTATCAAAAAGACACGGAAACTTTTTTTTCAAAAAATCTACGCTTGTTGAAGGTGAAGCTTGTAAATAGAACAATACCTTCTGTCG